AAAGAAATATTCGAATACACGGGTCGAAGGACTATTAAGACTTCATGATTCCTTTCTATTACTAGGAGTGTCTAATCACTGGGTCTTGACTCAGATTCTAGAACCTGAGAGAAAATTCAATTAATAGTTTTGGAAAGGGCCGGAGGTTGCTTTCTATACGACGGCCTCACAAAAATCTCTGAGTGCTCCGGTATCCAATCAATATTTACTATTGATTTCTCCCCTTCTGTGTTGACTTACGAAGGTCAACAAAACAAAAAAAATAGACCTTCTTTTTATTATTCCTACATGTTCTCATTCCCTTGGGATGTTACCACGTATTTTACTTGTGTTTAATCTTTCCCAATTTGAGATCAGAATCGATTTTTTGGATTGGTTTCTCAATAGTGTTCGGTCAGAATCCCTTTTTGACTCTGCACTATGGATTCCACTATTATAATTCTAATATTATTAATGAGGAATAATTCCTTCGTATTTATAGAGATCGAGATAGAGGACATAATTCACATGGATATAGTAAGTCTCGCTTGGGCTGCTTTAATGGTAGTCTTTACATTTTCCCTTTCACTCGTCGTATGGGGAAGAAGTGGACTCTAGAAGCACTACTAACTGAGTTGAAGAATCAAACCGTATCAATTGTTTTATAGATCGTTCTGCAACGCGTTTTGAACTTAAAAAAAAATCTCTGAATTTGGAATCCAGTTGGATTCCAATAGAGTAATCTATGATATGAATGATACTCTTTCAATCAAAGAGATATTTCAGCGATTCCCGTGCTTGTATTTGGAAAAGAAATTGATTCCAACCAAAATTTTCTATTTCATGGGTTCTTACTATCTTTATAGGTATAGATGGATAGTGAGGGAAGACCAGATCTTTTTTTGATTTCTTTCCTGTTCAAAGAAGAAGTCGTTTTGTTAAGCATATACATACTTTATATGAGAAATGATATAGAGATAGTGGTTGTCTAACAAGAAACATAAGATCTTGCCTCGGACAAATCACATATTGGGCATTTACCATAATTTGAGAAAGGCGATTTAGCCTTTATCAACTTAATTTCATATCATGCTTTCAGCGTTCAAAATGGGAAAGGTTTCCTCTTCCTTATTGAAATCGAATCCTACGATAAGAATTATTTCCGATTGATCGGAACAAATAGACGCAGCAAATTGGGTGTTATGTCAATTCCATACCCATAACAATATATGGAATTAATTTCCGCGTTTATGAAGAGAATATTGGAGATTGATCTATAGAAACTTAAGCCTTCTAGATTACAACTTTCTAGACTAAGAGATAGATGGGATGGTAAGAAAGAAATGGATGAATCCTTCTACCATCCGATCCATCTCTTAGAATACTTCCGATTCTAGTCCGCTCATTTCATCTAAGTTAAGACGTGAAATTCGAATCCTTTTCAGTTAACTTCGTCAATTTTTGATCAGAACTCAGAAGAAAAGTTTCATTCAAATGAATTTCAAAATGCAATTGAATTAATCATTTTGACTGACTGTTTTTACGTAAATGATAAGTAGAAAGGCGGTAGGAACTAGAATGAATAGTGCAGTAGCAATAAATGCAAGAATATTTACTTCCATAATCTCATTGGTTTTTTTACTTCGCAATAACTCGGGATTTAATCCCCTAGAGACGATAAATCTTTCGTCTGTAAATTCAATGAATGAATTACCTCTCGATGTCGGATCAATATCATGAATAACAATATCTGATCTATCAAATCAATTCGTTGTCGAGACTTGATTAGTATAACATAGGAAGTTCTTTTCTCCATATCGAATCCAAATTGGGATTCCTGACCCAATCAATCAAAAATTTCTTTATTTAGCATCGGTTTCTTTTTTTGTTCTAGAACTTACCTTGCGTCTTCGTTGGACAATCATCTGATGAGGGATTATCAGATTGCCCCCCCTTCGATTAATCACATAGTTACAAACTTAAACAAACAATAAAGAAAAATAGTAAAAAAAAAAAAAAAAGAAATCAAGACTCCCTTTTGCTTTGGAAATGAGAGTATGTCCCCGACACCCTTTACTAGTTCAAAAAAAGGGAAAAATAAATTTATGCATTTACTGGATGTTGGATCCGTCGGGACTGGCGGGGCTCGAACCCGCAGCTTCCGCCTTGACAGGGCGGTGCTCTGACCAATTGAACTACAATCCCAGCGAAATAAGGGATCTAGCAGAAAATTCGATTCTTTTTTTATCTTCGTATGGGATGACAGGGGGTTATACAATCTCATGGTGGATTGGCAAATTATTGGGCCGAGCTGGATTTGAACCAGCGTAGACATATTGCCAACGAATTTACAGTCCGTCCCCATTAACCGCTCGGGCATCGACCCAGGAAAAATCCATTTTAGGCTTATTGATAATCCATGATCAACTTCCTTTCTGTAGTACCCTACCCCCAGGGGAATTCGAATCCCCGTTGCCTCCTTGAAAGAGAGATGTCCTAAACCACTAGACGATGGGGGCCG